AATCTCGCTCGCATACTATTATTTGAATGGCCCGAGTGGTCCCAGGATTTAAAGGATTGGAAAAAGGAAATGCATGTTAAATGCACCTATAATGGTATTCAATTATCCGAAACAGAATTTCCGTACAACTGGTTAACAGACGGTATTCAAATAAAGATCCTATTTCCTTTTTCCCTAAAATCCCGGCGCAGATCTAAGCTACAATCCCTTCATAAGGATTCATTGAAAAAAATAAAAGGACAAGAAAGTGATTTTTGTTTTTTAACAGTTTTGGGAATGGAAACTGAATTTCCTTTTGGTTCTCCCCGAAAACAACGTTCATTTTTTGAACCCGTTTTGCAAGAATTCAAAAAAAAAATTAGAAAATGGAAAACCAAGTCTTTTATAGTTTTAAGAATTTTAAAAGAAAGAACAAAAATTTTCCGAAAAGTGGCAAAAGAAACAAACAAATGGGTCATCAAAAGCATTCGATTTCTAAAAGGAAGAATAAAAAAACTTTCAAAAAGAAAGCCAATTCAATTAGTTATATTGGGAGAAATGAGAGAAATAGAGGATTTGGGTGAAATTAAAAAAGATTCGATAACAATAATCGGGAATCATACGATTAACGAATTGTCTATTCAAATTCGATCTATGCATTGGACAAATTTCTCACTAACAGAAAAACAAATGAAAGATCTAAGTAATAGAACAAACATAATCAGAAACCAAATAGAAAAAATTACAAAAGAGAAGAAAAAAGGATTGCTAACTCAAGAAATAAATATTAGTTCTACCAAAATAAGTTATCGTGCTAAAATATTAGAATCATCAAAACGGATTTGGCAGATATTAAAAAGAAGAAATACTCGATTAATCCGTAAATCATATTTTTTTATAAAATTTTTGATTGAAAGGGTATACATAAACCTTTTTTTATCTATACTTAATATTCCAAGAATGAATGCAAAATTTTTTTTTGAATCAACAAAAAAAATTAAAATTCAAAATGTCCACAATAATGAAGCAAATCAGGAAAAAATTAATAAACCAACTAAAAATACAATTCACTTTCTTTCGACTCTAAAAAAATCACTTTATAAGATTAGTAATAATAATAAGAATTCAAAGATTTTTTGGGATTTATCTTCTTTCTCACAATCACAAGCATATGTATTTTACAAATTATCACAAACCCAAGTTATTAACTTTTCTAATTTAAGATCTGTCCTTCAATATCACGGAACATCTCTTTTTCTTAAGAATGAACTAAAAGATTGTTTTGAAAAAAAAGGAATATTTCAGTACGAATTAAGACATAAACCTTTTTGGAAGTTTGGAATGAATGAATGGAAAACCTGGTTAAGTAGTCATTATCAATACGATTTACCTAGGATTAGATGGACTAAATTAGTACCACAAAAATGGCGAAATCGAGCGAATCAAGACTGTATGACTCAAAATAAAGATTTAAACTTAAACAAAAAAGATTCATATGAAAAAAACAGATTAACTCATTACCAAAAAGAAAAACAAAATCTTTTTGAAGCGGACCCATTACAGAATCAAAAATCCAATTTTCAAAAATACTATAGATATGATCTTTTATCATATAAATCTATTAATTATGACGATAAGAAAGACTCGTCTATTGATAGATCACTAGTCCAAGAAAGTTTTTATAATTACAACACAGGGAAAGGAAAATTTTTTGGTATGCTGGGAAGTATCCCTGTCAATAATTATTTAGGGGAAGACGATATTATGGATATAGATAAAATTTCGAATAGAAAATATTTTGATTGGAGAATTCTCTATTTTTGTCTTAGAAATAAGATCGATATTCAATCCTGGGTTGATATGGATACTGGTACCAACAGTAATCAAAATACTAAGATTGGGGCGGATAATTATCAAATAATTGATGAAATTACTAAGAAAGGTCTTTTTTATTTTACAATTCATCAAAATGAAGAAATTAACCCATCCAACCAAAAAGAGTTCGTTTTTGATTGGATGGGAATGAATAACAAAATACTAAATAGTCTTATATCAAATTGGGAGCTTTGGTTCTTCCCAGAATTTGTGCTACTTTTTAATGCATATAAAACGAAACCGTGGATCATACCAATCAAATTACTTCTTTCCGATTTTAATGGAAATGCAAATGGTAATAAAAAGAGAACTATAAAGAAAAAGGATATATCATCGAATCAAAAAAAATATCTTGAATTAGACAATGGAAGTCAAGAAGAAAAAAAAACCACAAGCCAAGGAAATCCGAGATCAGATGCACAAAACCAAGTAAGTCTTGGATCAGTTCTCTCAAAGCAAGAAAAAGATGTTGAAGAAAAGTATGCGGGATCTGACATGAAAAAACGTAGAAAGAAAAAGCAATACAAGAGCAATATAGAAGCAGAGCTTGATTTCTTACTAAAAAAAGATTTTCATTTTCAGTTGAGATGGGATAATTCTTTAAATGAAAAGGTAATGAATAATATCAAAATCGGTTGTCTCCTGCTACGACTGATAAATCCAAGAGAAATTGCTATATCCTATATTCAAAGGGAAGAAATGCGTCTGGATATTTTGATGACTGAGAAGGATTTCGCTCTTACCGAATTGATGAAAAGGGGAATAGTTATTATCGAACCTGCTCGTCTGTCTGTAAAAAATGCTGGACAATTTTTTATATATCAAACCATAGGTATTTCATTGGTTCATAAGAATAAGCGCCAATTAAAATTTAATAAAAGATACCGAGAAAAAGGCTATGCTGATAAGAAATTTTTTGATGAATGGATTCCAAGCCATCAACTAAGGACTGGAACTAAAGACAAAAAGCATTATGATTTGCTTGTTCCTGAAAAGATTTTATTCCCTAAACATCGTAGAGAATTGAGAACTCTAATTTGTTTCAATTCGAAGAATAGAAATGGTATGCGTAGTTACGTTTGGGATAAAAGAAAAGATCTTGCTCGAGAAAAAAAGAAATTCATTAACGTAAAGTTCTTTCTTTGGTCCAATTATCGATTAGAAGATTTAGTTTGTATGAATCGCTATTGGTTTAATACCAATAATGGTAGTCGTTTCAGTATGGTAAGGATACATATGTACCCACGATTGAAAATTCGTTAATACTATGTTTTTCTTATCTATGCTTATGGTGTGTGGGATATATGAAAACCCAGATATTCACACATACCTTATCTTCGATTCCATTCTGATACATGATACCCATTTAATGATATCCATATCAATTAGATCTATAAATGAATCAACAGAATCGTTTTTTTTAGGTATCAACTTTTCTCTTTTCCACAAATATAAGATACTTTTGGATCCCTAATCAAATTGCAAATTGAATTCATTTTTGGTTGTTTTTAGAGAAAGTTGATAACGAACGTAAGATTGTTGTGTATATCAAATTCAAATGACTAACATTATTATTATTGATCAGTAAAATTCATATAAAAAAAAGGAGGGAGGAGATTTTGTTTTATGGTAAAAAATTCATTCATCTCAATTATTTTTCAAGAAAAAAGAGAAGAAAACTGCGGGTCTGTTGAATTTCAAGTAGTCAGGTTCACCAATAAGATACGAAGACTTACTTCACATTTGGAATTGCACAGAAAAGACTATTTATCTCAGAGAGGTCTACGGAAAATTCTGGAAAAACGCCAACGGTTGCTATCGTATTTGTCAAAGAAAAATAGAGTACGTTATAAAGAATTAATTATTCAGTTGAATATTCGGGAGTCAAAAAATCGTTAATTTGAAATCCAATTTTGAAATATTTGATTTATTAGATTTTGAATATTGATGAACTCCTTTTTGTTTTCAACAATTCATGCTAAGAATGAATCGAGGAAAAACCTATGAATATACTAGCTACTGGGAAAGACCTTATGGTAGTCAATATGGGCCCTCACCACCCATCAATGCATGGTGTTCTTCGTCTCATCGTTACTTTAGATGGTGAAGATGTTATTGACTGTGAACCAATATTGGGTTATTTACACAGAGGGATGGAAAAAATTGCGGAAAATCGAACAACTATACAATATCTGCCTTATGTAACACGTTGGGATTATTTAGCTACTATGTTCACAGAAGCAATAACTGTAAATGGACCAGAACTGTTGGGAAATATTCAAGTACCTAAAAGGGCCAGCTATATCAGAGTAATTATGTTGGAGTTGAGTCGTATAGCTTCTCATCTGTTATGGCTTGGCCCTTTTATGGCAGATATTGGTGTACAGACTCCTTTCTTCTATATTTTCAGAGAAAGAGAATTAGTATATGATCTATTCGAAGCTGCCACCGGTATGAGAATGATGCATAATTATTTGCGTATCGGAGGAATAGCAGCTGATTTACCTCACGGCTGGATAGATAAATGTTTGGATTTCTGTGATTATTTTTTAACAGGGGTTGTTGAATATGAAAAACTTATTACGCGAAACCCTATTTTTTTAGAACGCGTTGAGGGAGTAGGCATTATTGGTGGAGAAGAAGCAATAAATTGGGGTTTGTCAGGACCAATGCTACGAGCGTCTGGACTCGAATGGGATCTTCGTAAAGTCGATCATTATGAGTGTTACGACGAATTTGATTGGGAGGTACAGTGGCAAAAAGAAGGAGATTCATTAGCCCGTTATTTAATCCGAATGGGTGAAATGACGGAATCCATAAAAATTATTCAGCAAGCTTTGGAAGGAATTCCGGGGGGGCCTTATGAGAATTTAGAAATCCGATGCTTTGATAGAGAAAACAACCCAGAATGGACTGATTTTGAAGATCGATTCATTAGTAAAAAACCCTCTCCTACTTTTGAATTGCCGAAACAAGAACTTTATGTGAGAGTCGAAGCCCCAAAAGGGGAATTGGGAATTTTTCTGATAGGAGATCAAAGCGGTTTTCCTTGGAGATGGAAAATTCGCCCACCGGGTTTTATCAATTTGCAAATTCTTCCGCAGTTAGTTAAAAGAATGAAATTGGCTGATATTATGACGATACTAGGTAGTATAGATATCATTATGGGAGAAGTTGATCGTTGAAATGCTAATTGCTACAACAGAAGTACAAGATATCAATTCTTTTTCCAGATTGGAATCCTTAAAAGAGGTCTACGGGATCATATGGATGCTTGTTCCTATTTTCACGCCTGTATTGGGAATCACAATAGGTGTACTTGTAATTGTGTGGTTAGAAAGAGAAGTATCTGCAGGAATCCAACAACGTATTGGGCCTGAATACGCTAGCCCATTGGGAATTCTTCAAGCTTTAGCCGATGGGACAAAACTGCTTTTGAAAGAGAATCTTCTTCCATCTAGAGGAAATACTCGGTTATTCAGTATTGGACCATCTCTAGCAGTCATATCAATTCTACTAAGTTATTCAGTAATTCCTTTTAGTTATCGCCTTGTTTTAGCTGATTTCAATATCGGTATTTTTTTATGGATTGCCATTTCAAGTATTGCTCCTATTGGACTTCTTATGTCAGGATATGGATCAAATAATAAATATTCCTTTTTAGGTGGTCTGCGAGCTGCTGCTCAATCGATTAGTTATGAAATACCATTAACTTTATGTGTTTTATCAATATCTCTACGTGCGATTCGTTAAAACAGAAACTCTTCTTTTCCCTATGCTTTTCCTTCGACAAAAAAAAGAAATTTAATAGATATCTTCATCTTTTTATTCATTTATTTCTTCTTTAGGTTAATAAAATTAATTAGGTAGTTATATATGAGTGAAAGAAAACAACTTCGAAATTCGCAGTAAAAGTGGGTTGAGTCTCATTTCCTGTGTACAAGAGTTAAGGTTAAGCCGAAGTAAACAAACATGGAAGAAGCCCTTTACCCCAAGATTGGTTGATTGGTCATCCTGGCTTGAAGCGGACTCAAAGGATCAACCCTATGGAGTTTTCACTATCGTTTGTATGTATTACAATACAGATATTACAAAAGGGGGATTAAAAAAAAGATGGGTGAGTAGGAAGGAACACCAAAAAACACACAAAGGATTAGTAATGGAAATTATGTAAATTATCTAAAAGGATACTTCTGCATATCATAAAAAGAATACTAATTGGGGCTTTAAATTGGTAGAAATGATCAGGCAGTACTCCCCACAATTCCGATCCAGAGTATGCTCCTATCCACTGATTAAAGAAATGACTATCGGGAACGAAATAATACTTTACCCTTTTTTAAGCGCCCCCTTTCCTTTTCTCAGAATGAAGAAGAGGAACAAAAAAAAATAGAAAAAATACAATTCCAATATAAACAAAAAAGATCTTTTTATTCTTTCTTTCATATATTCATAGAAATCAAATTCCTGTCCTGATTCATGAACTAATGGAATGCTTAATTCTTTTTCGTAATTGAAAATCAAATGATGGGTTGAAATATCTATTGATATTTATACAAGGAGTATTTTATTCAAGGAGTGATTAAGTTATTACTCAAGACAGAAAAATTGAAATTCGTAAAGGATGAGATCAATTCAGAAATATTCTTTATTTTTTATTTATTTTTAGAGTTTATAGCAGATAGAATTCCATTGGTATAATATAATTGGGGACCTTCCAATAGATTTTGACTCTATCCGATAACCATATCAAGATAACTAATACTGGCTCAGTCCTTACATTTATTTGTGGCCCTGAGGAGCCGTATGAGGTGAAAATCTCATGTACGGTTTTGTAATAGCGATGGGAACAGGAATGTTATCACCGACTATGATTATCTAACAGTTCAAGTACAATTGATATAGTTGGCGCGCAGTCAAAATATGGTTGGTTGGGGTGGAATTTGTGGCGTCAACCCATAGGGTTTATGGTTTTTCTAATTTCTTCTCTAGCGGAATGCGAGAGATTGCCTTTTGATTTACCAGAAGCCGAAGAAGAATTAGTAGCAGGTTATCAAACCGAATATTCAGGGATCCGATTTGGTTTATTTTACGTTGTTTCTTATCTAAATCTATTAGTTTCCTCTTTATTTGTAACAGTTCTTTACTTGGGTGGTTGGAATCTTTCCATTCCGTACATATTTGTTCCGGAGCTATTTGAAATAAATAAAGCGGATGGAATTTTTGGAACGACAATTGGTATCTTTATTACATTAGCTAAAACTTATTTGTTCTTGTTCATTCCTATCACAACAAGATGGACTTTACCTAGATTAAGAATGGACCAACTCTTAAATCTTGGCTGGAAATTTCTTTTACCTATTTCTCTCGGTAATCTATTATTAACAACTTCTTCCCAACTCCTTTCACTGTAAAGAAAAAAGGAATACTATATTTTCGACTTGTCTCAAACAAGAGAAAGAAAGAAAATCAAATTATTCATAACTATTCACGATATGTTCCCTATGGTAACTGGGTTCATCAATTATGGTCAACAAACAGTACGGGCTGCAAGGTACATTGGTCAAAGTTTCCTAATTACCTTATCCCAAGCAAATCGTTTACCTGTAACTATTCAATATCCTTATGAAAAATTAATCACATCGGAGCGTTTCCGCGGTCGAATCCATTTTGAATTTGATAAATGTATTGCTTGTGAAGTATGTGTTCGTGTATGTCCTATAGATCTGCCAGTTGTTGATTGGAAATGGGAAACAGATATTCGAAAGAAACGATTGTTTAATTACAGTATTGATTTTGGAATTTGTATTTTTTGTGGTAATTGCGTTGAGTATTGTCCAACAAATTGTTTATCAATGACTGAAGAATATGAACTCGCTACGTACGACCGTCACGAATTGAATTATAATCAAATTGCTTTAGGCCGTTTACCAATATCAATAATTGACGATTTTACAATTCGAACAATTGGGAATTCGTCTCAAAGAAAAAAGGAGTAAACCTCTTGATTAAAGAGTAATTGCAAAGTACTAAGGTTTCTTTTTGTTAGAGGGGGATAAGGTCTTTCTCTTTGCTTGGTCAATAATTACAAATCCTAACTATTAATTGGGTTCTGAGAAGTATGACTTAATTTGTATTGAAAGTCTATTAAGATAATATCTCCATTTCAAACAGCCGTTTAGAATACAGAAAAGAGTGAAATTGACCCAATAACTAGACCCCCGTTAACTCACACTTATTAGATTATAATTTAATTCAATTGGGAATGTCTCAGAAAAAAATTTTTCCTGGTCGGTTCTCAATAAGGTCATGAAAAACATTTCGATTTATTTATCTCTTATTTTAATATAATGGATTTGCCTGGACCACTACACGATTTTCTTTTAGTTTTTCTGGGATCGGGTCTTATAGTAGGAGGTCTGGGAGTAGTATTACTTACCAACCCAATTTATTCTGCCTTTTCATTGGGATTGGTTCTTGTTTGTATATCCTTATTCTATATTCTATCAAATTCCCATTTTGTAGCTGCTGCACAACTTCTTATTTACGTGGGGGCTGTAAATGTTTTAATCATATTTGCTGTAATGTTCATGAATGGTTCAGACTATTCTAAAGATTTTCATTTTCATCTTTGGACTATTGGGGATGGGGTTACTTCCCTAGTTTGTACAAGTATTTTTTTTTCACTAATCACTACTATTCTAGATACGTCGTGGTATGGGATTATTTGGACTACCCGATCCAACCAGATTATAGAGGAAGATTTGATAAGTAATAGTCAACAAATTGGTATTCATTTATCAACGGACTTTTTTCTTCCATTTGAACTGATTTCGATAATTCTTTTAGTTGCTTTGATAGGTGCAATTGCCGTGGCTCGTCAGTAAAAAATCTTTATAACTAGGAACAGAAATCCAAATTCAACCTTTTTCTGTGTTATCACATCCATTTCTCTGAAATTCGATTTGAATACTGTTCGGTTCATGTATAAAATCGAAATTTTTTTAGTCGCCCTATTCGATCTATTACCAATATCTTGTTTTGTTCCGTACTTGTTATATTCTAAGCAATCGAATCACTTGAATTATTGTTCATATTGAAATGAATCGGAATTGGTACGGAGTTGGTCAATGATACTCGAGCATGTACTTGTTTTGAGTGCCTATTTATTTTCTATCGGTATCTATGGATTGATCACGAGCCGGAATATGGTGCGGGCTCTGATGTGTCTTGAACTTATACTAAATGCGGTTAATATAAATTTCGTAACATTTTCTTATTTTTTTGATAGTCGTCAATTAAAAGGAGATATTTTCTCAATTTTTGTTATAGCTATTGCAGCCGCTGAAGCAGCTATTGGATCAGCTATTGTTTCGTCAATTTATCGTAACAGAAAATCGACTCGTATCAATCAATCGACTTTGTTGAATAAGTAGTATTTAGAAATCATAATATTCATCAATTCGAACTAGTCTATATAATTAGAATACGTCGTAACCTCAATCATGTTTGCAAAAACATAAGAAATCAAAGTATCTTTATTCCCTATTAGTATTATGAGTTGATCCAGAAGTGGATTGATTAGAAAAATTCTGGTAAATCATGGATTCATCTGGTGTTTAAATATATGGGCTATTTCCAACTTTACTAGATCGAAACTTTTTAGGAGTTCAAAAATTTATAAGATCCAATGTCACATTCAGTAAAGATTTATGATACATGTATAGGGTGTACTCAATGTGTCCGCGCCTGCCCCACAGATGTATTAGAAATGATACCTTGGGACGGATGTAAAGCTAAGCAAATTGCTTCTGCTCCAAGAACAGAGGACTGCGTTGGTTGTAAGAGATGTGAATCCGCCTGTCCAACGGATTTCTTGAGTGTTCGAGTTTATTTATGGCATGAAACAACTCGAAGCATGGGTCTAGCTTATTGATATTGAGACGTTTCAGAAAACCCCACTTAAAGCCATTCCGAATCCATTTTCTTTTTTTTTTTTACCGATTACCGACAAAAACCCGTACTCTAAAATGGAATTTATTCTTATTGGGTTTTTCTTGTAGAGTACGGGTTTTTCTGGTCCAAGTGTATCTTGTCTTTACCACGAATTTTTTTCATTTTTTTCCTTGGTTAACAATAATTGTAGTTTTTCCGATAGCCGCGGGTTCTTTAATTTTCTTCCTCCCCCATAGAGGAAATCAGGTGACTTTAGAGTATACTATATTTATATGTGCCTTAGAACTCCTTATAACCACCTATGCGTTCTGTTATCATTTCCAGTTCGACGATCCATTAATCCAGCTAGCAGAGGATTATAAATGGATCAATTTTTTTGATTTTTACTGGAGATTGGGAATAGATGGACTTTCCTTAGGACCTATTTTACTGACAGGATTTATCACCACTTTAGCTACTTTAGCGGCTCGGCCAGTTACTCGGAATTCCCGATTATTCCATTTCCTGATGTTAGCAATGTACAGCGGTCAAATAGGATCATTTTCTTCTCGAGACCTTTTACTTTTTTTCATCATGTGGGAGTTAGAATTAATTCCCGTTTATCTACTTCTATCCATGTGGGGGGGGAAAAAACGTCTTTATTCAGCTACAAAGTTTATTTTGTACACTGCGGGAGGATCCATTTTTATATTAATAGGAGTTTTGGGTATCGGTTTATATGGTTCCAATGAGCCAATATTCAATTTGGAAACATTAGCTAATCAATCGTATCCCGCGGAACTGGAAATAATATTTTATATTGGGTTTCTTATTGCTTTTGCTGTCAAATCACCGATTATACCCTTCCATACGTGGTTATCAGACACCCATGGGGAGGCGCATTACAGTACTTGTATGCTTCTAGCCGGAATCTTATTAAAAATGGGAGCATATGGGTTGATTCGGATCAATATGGAACTATTACCGCACGCTCATTCTATATTTTCTCCCTGGTTGATGATAGTAGGTACAATGCAAATAATTTATGCAGCTTCAACATCTCCTAGCCAACGGAATTTAAAAAAACGAATAGCTTATTCCTCCGTATCTCATATGGGTTTTATAATTATAGGAATTGGGTCGATAACCGATACTGGACTCAACGGAGCCGTTTTACAAATAATTTCTCATGGGTTTATTAGTGCTGCACTTTTTTTCTTGGCAGGAATGAGTTATGATAGAATACGTCTTGGTTATCTTGACGAAATGGGCGGATTGGCTATCCCAATCCCAAAGATATTCACCATATTCAGTATCTTATCGATGGCTTCCCTTGCATTACCGGGCATGAGTGGTTTTGTTGCGGAATTGATAGTATTTTTTGGAATAATTACCAGCCAAAAATACTTGTTAATGCAAAAAATACTAATTACTTTTGGAATGGCAATTGGAATGATATTAACTCCTATTTATTCATTATCTATGTCACGGCAAATGTTCTATGGGTACAAGCTATTTAATGCTCAAAACTCTTATTTTTTTGATTCTGGACCCCGGGAGTTATTTGTTTTGATGTCTATTCTTCTACCCGTAATAGGTATTGGTATTTATCCGGATTTCGTTCTCTCCCTATCAGTGGACAAGGTCGAAGCTATTCTATCTAATTTTTTTTATAGATAGTTTTCATGAATAAAAAAAATCAAAAACCAATCCTATGTCCTCTGCTTTTTAAAATAGGTCGTTGTCCAATGAAAAAAAAAGAAGTCTTTTTTCGTGTCTTAAGCTTAAAGTGAAAATTAACTAAAAAAGAATAAGAAAAAATAAGTCAACAATAAATAACTAAATTTGAATTGTAACCAGACACACCTTATGGCCTTTGTGAGAACCTTTTGAATCACTACAGTACTTGATTCAAAAGGTTCTCGGCAGCTTCCACTAAGTTTCGTTTCTATATTTGCGCTGTCCTATGTTTGTATTCATTAGTCCCCTTCCTTTCTTCAATTCACTTAGATGTTAATTAAATGAACCATAACTATGCAACCCGATTCCTAATAGATTGACCCCGAAGTAGCATATCCAAATTATAAGAAAGCCCATAGAAGCCACAATTGCAGAATTTACACCTTCCCAATTTGGATTTGTTCGCGTATGGAAATAAATCCCAAATAGAGTCCAAGTAATAAATGCCCAAGTTTCCTTTGGATCCCAACTCCAATATGATCCCCATGCCTCATTAGCCCATACTGCTCCCGAAAGAATACCTATGGTTAAAAAGATAAATCCTAGACTAATAATATGATAACTCCACTGATCCAATTGTTGAATCAATTGATATCCATAATAATTTCTAGCAGAAAGAAAATAAGGAAAAGAAGTGTTTAGTAAACCATTGTTTTTTTCATTCAGGTATTGTATTTCACCAAAGGAAAATGATTCATTTCCATTTAATAAATTATTTCTTTTATCAAAAATCCTTATAATTTTTCGAAATGTAATGACTAGACGAGCTGTGGATAATAATGATCCACATAAAAGAGCTGCATAACCTAATACCATCATACTTACGTGCATCATTAACCACTGGGCTTGTAGAGCAGGTACTAATATTCCGGATTGATGCATTTTGGTTAAAAACCCCGAAATAGCAAAACTCTGGGTAAAAATAGCGCTTGGCGCGGTTATTGCGCTTAAATCATTTTTATGTTTTTTAAAATAGAAAATCCTATGAATAATAGAGAAACTCCATGAAAGAAAGATTAATGATTCATATAAATCACTTAATGGGAAATGCCCCGAATAAATCCAACGAGTGACTAATAATCCTGTTAGACAGGCAAAGGTAGCAATCGTCCCTTTTTCTAATGAATCATATAATCCTATGATTTCATCGACTAATAAGGTTATCAACTGGATTGTAATTCCAATCGAAACTACCGAAAAGGATATATGAGTTAATATATGCTCTAATGTTGAAAATATCATAAATAAAAATAAAAAATGAAAAGGGAGAGTCTTTCAAGTATACGGAATGGAAATCAGAAGTTAAATTCATTATCATTATAGGACTTTTTGCATATCTTTTTATCTTTTATAAAAAGATAAAAAGATATGCCGCCACTCGGACTCGAACCGAGATGCTCTAGCACTGCTTCCTAAGAGCAGCGTGTCTACCGATTTCACCATAGCGGCTTGCTCGAAATTATAATAACCTATTTTTACTCAATCGTCGAGATTTAAAGAGTCAATTTCAATGAAATCCTTTTTAGGAAGCATTCCGATTGATGAATAAAAACTTGTTGAAATAGAGATGGAAAGAGCCCCCCCTTTGCCGTCTTATTTAATTATTTAAGGTTTCAGCTTTATTGGATAACTTTTGTGTTGTCTTATTTAGTTATTTATAAGGGGGTGGGGTGATGGGGAAAATAAGAATCCCCATCTTGCGAATGAAAACATATTTCAATAACTCAATAAAAAAGAAAAAGGGGTTGAAACTTTTGATTTGGTTTTTATTCTTTTTTTTTTCAAATTCCAAAAGAAGGACCAAACTCTTTTTTTAGAATTCAGTAGACAAATTCATCGGTTCAAAACATTAATGAATGGAAATCTTTACTTCCTTTTTTTATTTCTATTTTTCTATTCTAGAATATATATTCAAAAGTAGAGTCTAAATTAGAAACGAAATTAACTCATTTTTTGAATTAGACTGATTCAGATTATTCCGACGTTTTATTAGTTATTTGTCGTAGAAAAAAACTTTTTGAATTCCCCGTGGAAAGGGATTTCGCTAACGAAAAAGTTTTGAACGCTGCCCAATATCCCCCCGTTTTCCACCTATTTTTATGAATACGCTTTTTTAATAGAGAAGTACGCTTTTTTTGAACTGCCATTCGCAAACTAAAGGATTGTTCATTGATAAAATTGGATGTGAAAGACATCTATTCTTTGAAACAAATTCTTTTTGATTTTTTTATTTTGACTATTCATTTAATTATTTGTCTATTTATTCTCTAAATTATACTACCTTTATAACAAAAAATAAATAGAAATATGTGAAAATAGAATAAAAGAGTACTAGAACAAAAAAGAAAAACAATATGATATATAATTTTTTCAATTTCTATTACATACAATATCCGCGACAGAACAATTCTTATTTCGAAGTGATTGGTGGTGTCTTTCTTTATATCCCGATATCCCGACCCGTATTCAAATCGATATCTCTAGGCTGTATTATGCCATATAATATAAATCGAATTGAATTGGTTGAAGTTGATAAAAAAAGCAAAACAAAAGTCTTTCCTTTTCTATCTCTGTCTAGTTTCGGCATGCTACATTTAGAGATGAAAAATATATCACCCAAGTTTAAGAAACCGTACCGAATAAAAAAAAATTGAATCTTTTTTTCCCTTTTTTCTAGTAATAGGTTCTTAAATGGCATTTATTGGAATGGAAGACAAGCAATTAGTTCCGAAATGAACTAGTTAATGGTTCTGACTAAACAAATTCAAATTCAAATACCCAGTTCTTTTTTTATTGGGGAAAGCTCTGGGACATCCTATGATTTATATCAAAATCAATACTTTTTTTGGTGTTCTTGATTGATGTACATAAATTTATGTAATAGGGACTAATAATTGAAATCCGAATTTGTTCCATCTTCATAAAAATCTTACTTAGTATAAGTATAATACTGAGTATAAAAAAATTCTTTATTTTTTACTAGTAATTTAGTTATATCCTTCGATCGCTCTGAACTTTGAATATTTTTTTTGACGTATTTGGGAAAGATTTAAAATAACTACTAATAGAAAATTCTATTTAAGTTTTTTTACTCCCTTAATTTTAGCTTAATTTTTTTTATTAATCCCTTCCAAAAGAGATAAGAGCTGGTGAATCAGAAACAATTAATTAATTAAGAATAAAAACACAAGTTATAATTATTTTTTTTATGGAACATACATATCAATATTCCTGGATCATACCTTTCGTTCCACTTCCAGTTCATATGTTAATAGGAGTGGGACTTCTACTTTTTCCGACAGCAACAAAAAATCTTCACCGTATGTGGGCTTTTCCTAGTATTTTATTGTTAAGTATAGTTATGATTTTTTCGGTCGATCTAGCTATTCATCAAATACATCGAAGTTGTATCTATCAATACGTATGGTCTTGGACGATCAATAATGATTTTTCTTTAGAGTTTGGACATTT